CAATTGGAATGATATTAACTCCTATTTATTCATTATCTATGTCACGCCAGATGTTCTATGGATACAAGATATTTAATGCTCCAAACTCTTATTTTTTTGATTCTGGACCGCGAGAGTTATTTCTTTCAATCTCTATCTTTTTACCCATACTAGGTATTGGTATGTACCCCGATTTTCTTCTTTCACTATCAGTTGACAAGGTCGAAGTTATTCTATCTAATTCTTTTTATAGATAGTTTTGATGAATAAAAAAAAAAAATAAAAAATCCTATGATTTTTTTTTAATCGTTCGTTCTACAATGAAAAAAAGAAGGCTTTTTCTTCTTCTCTTAAGTTAAGTAAAAAAATGAATTTGAATCGGCGCGAACCCTGTGAATCACTACAATATTTGATTCACAATATTTGATTCACAGGGTTCTCATCAGTTCACATAAAGTTTTTTTATCTCATATGCACTGTACACTTTTCTATTCGTAAGAGTCTTTTTTGAATCCTTTTGAATTCAATTAGATGTTAATGTAAATGAACCATAACTATGTAGTCCTATTCCTAATAGATTGACCCCAAAATAGCATATCCAAATTATAAGAAAGCCAATAGACGCCACAATTGCGGAATTTATACCCTTCCATTTTATATTGGTTCGAATATGTAAATAAATCGCGAATACGATCCAAGTAATAAATGCCCAAGTTTCCTTTGGGTCCCAACTCCAATATGATCCCCATGCTTCGTTAGCCCATACTGCTCCAGAAAGTATCCCTATGGTTAAAAAGATAAATCCTAGACTAATAACCCGATAACTCCAATAATCCAATTGTTGAATAAATTGTGACCTGTAATAATTCTTCGGAGAAAAAAAAGAAGTATTTTGTAAAACATTGCTTCTTTCATTCATGTATTCGATTTCACCAAAGAAAAATGACCCATTTAAATTTAATAAATGATTACTTGGAAAAAAAAACTTTCTGTTTTTTCTAACTGCAATGACTAGAAGTGCTACTGATAATAATGATCCACATAAAAGGGCTGCATAGCCCAATATCATCATACTTACGTGCATTATTAACCACTCGGATTGAAGAGCGGGTACTAATATTTCGGATTCGTGTATTTGAGTTAAAAGACCTGAAGTAGCAAAGCCTTGGGTAAAAATAGCACTTGGGCCGATTATTGCGCTTAAAAAATTTTGATTTTTTTTGAAATACGGAACTATATGAATAAGGGAGAAACTCCATGAAAGGAAGATTAATGATTCATATAAATTACTTAGTGGAAAATGTCCCGAATAAATCCAACGAGTAACTAATAATCCTGTTATACAGAAAAAAGTCATTATCATGCCCTTTTCTGATGAATCGTAGAGTTTTATGATTTCATCGACTAAAAAGGTTATCAAATGAATTGTAATTACAATTGAAACGATCGAAAAAGAAATATGAGTTAATATATGCTCTAAGGTTGAAAATATCATAAAAATCTTAAAAAATAGGAGTTCTTTAATTAAAAGAAATCAGGAATTGAATTCATTATAGGATCTATTTAGTTTTTTTAGAAGATGGCATGCCGCCACTCGGACTCGAACCGAGATGCTCTAGCACTGCTTCCTAAGAGCAGCGTGTCTACCAATTTCACCATAGCGGCTTGTCTTGAACTCATAATAGCCTATGAATAAACAATCGTCTAGATTTAAGAATTCAATTGGTTGCAATATTTTTTAGGAAAGATTCAAATGGATGAATAAAAATTAGTTCAAATAGGTATTTAAAGGTTCATTATTTTAGTTTAGGGCCTTAGTTTTCTTAAGATTTTCGTGTATTTTATACTCTCCTCAACTTGAACTCTTTAAAACTAGATAGTTTTATTATCAATTAATAGGATAGAACTCAAAAAAAATCCATTTTCTTAATGAATCCAAAAGAAAAAAACCTATTTTGGATCACTCAAAATTGATACATTATTTATCCAGACTTTCTTCACTAAGTGTTTTTGATTTTCTTGATTGGGTTGATCGCGAGAGATATATGGGGGTGTATATAGGAATTCATAGAAAATCAAAAAGTCAGAAAGTTACACAAAAGGGTTTAAAATTTTAATCAATTAGTTTTAATGATTTTAGTAACTAAAGATTCAAGATTTTCTATTTGCTCTTCTATAGATAGAGAGAAAAAGTGGATATAGAGAAAAAAGAAAAAGTTGTATTATTGTAACAAATAGGAAGATGCGGAAAATAAGACTCCCCGCCTTGGAAATGAGAAAATATACTAAAAAGAAAATGGAGTATCTTTTGTTTATTCTTTTGTCAACAAAAAGAAAGTATTTTTTATTTTTTTCAATTGAATTGAGTAAGGTAAACAGAAGAATTCTTATTCTACATATTCTAAGAGCGGAGCGAATTCCATTTCATATTGATTAACTCAATAGGTAATGGAATTCATTAATTTGATTTTCGAAATGAGTCAATTTTTTGAGTCAAGTCGATTCAGATTATTCCAACGTT